CGGCCTACTCAATAGTTCAAGTCACACACTCCCATAATCCATTTTCCTTTCGGAGAATTCCCTTCAACTAGTCGTGTTATGTTAAATAACATAATACAATAACATAAAACAATATTACAATATTGTGGGGTTGAAGGAAAGAGACTGTCCAAAATCATGTCTTATTCATATTAATAAGACACGTTTGTAGCAATGAAATACTATTGTTCCTTCCCCAAGTGTAAATGGTTTATTACAAAGATCTATGATCTATCTTCTCTATTCTATAAGCTTTTCTATAAGGGACCCGAAATACCCTGTTTACGTATCATTAGAAAGTGCATTAACATAAATACAGCGGTAAGAAGGGGCAATACAAAAGTGTGTAAACTATAAAAACGAGTCAAGGTGGATTGTCCCACACTAGCACTTCCGCGTAATAACTCTACCAAAGGCGATCCTACTATAGGAATAGCGTCAGGGACGCCCGTTACAATTTTGACCGCCCAATAACCGATTTGGTCCCAAGGTAAGGAATAACCAGTTACACCAAAAGACGCGGTCAATACAGCCAGAACTACACCTGTAACCCAAGTCAATTCCCGAGGTTTTTTAAATCCACCGGTGAGATACACACGAAATACGTGCAGTATCATCATTAGAACCATCATGCTTGCCGACCACCGATGAACTGATCGGATTAACCAACCAAAATTTGCTTCAGTCATTATGTATTGAACAGAAGCAAATGCCTCAGTAACAGTTGGGCGATAATAAAAAGTCATAGCAAACCCCGTAGCTACTTGTACTAAAAAACAAGTAAGGGTAATTCCACCTAAACAATAAAATATGTTGACATGAGGAGGAACATATTTACTAGTTATATCATCTGCAATCGCCTGAATTTCGAGACGTTCTTCGAACCAATCGTAGACTTTATTGAGATAGGTAAACCGGGGGGACTCCCCCTCTGAGAACCGTATATGAGAATTTTCTCTCGTACAGCTCAAGCAGAAACACACAAATACTGCTCCCAACGCATATGTAATAAATCTTCCGATTTCATCTTCTCGGAAGTGCGGATACGAAGCATTAACAATACGAAAGTTCTTCTTTGTGGTGATAATGCCAAAATATCAAGTCGGCTCTTCTTTTTATTATTACTACAGGCCTCTTGAATCTTCTCTTTCCCTATTTTTTATTTTATTTGTTAGTTGTGTGTAATTCTGTTTTGACTATGGTTTTTTCTCATTGATAGGAATTTCTCTTGTTAAGACCCTATAAATTAATTGAAACCCCAGATTCATACTAGAACCACGATGATTCAATAAAAATCCTAAGCCCAAAGATTCCCTGAGTAAGAACTATCGGATCATCACTTATTCAATTTCAATAAATAAATAGGTATAACGACTCAAAATACAAAAGAATTTACCTAATTTACTTTTTAGTCAAAATAAGCATAAACAGAAAGAAAAATCTTTCAATTTATAAGTATTTCTAATTCGTTGAAAATTTTGTAGTTCGAATCCGGTCACAAGGTCTGCATATTAAGTATGAATCATAGTTCAATTCTGGATCTAGTTCATAATATTCCGTGCTCCAGATACTAGGATGAGTATCCGACGGGGTAGAACCGTCTTGATAAAGATAAGATGACAGACCCATTCTCTGTATTATCAATAGGATCACTTATAACAAGTCACACACTCATATTCCGGAAATAGAGAAAGAAAGAAATTTCGCGATCGAACTACCAACGGGGTTATAAAGAAAAACCTGAAATTTCATTTTGTATTGAAAAAGTCGAACTAAAGAGTTCTTGTGGGTTTAATTCATTGAAATTCCATCCAGTAAAACGGAAGAATTATAAATTTCCAAAATAATAGATAGGAATACTGTAAATAAAGCCATTGCGATACCCATCAAAGGGGTAGTTCCCCACCCAGGAGCTACTTTACCATATTCCGAATTCAACGGTTTCAATAAAGCCCCTACCGTAGTTTGTCTTGGACGAGATCTAGAACTACTATCAACGGTTTGTGTAGCCATAAATCCGATTGTATTTATTGAGATCTGTTGACTTTGTATACCATTCCCCTGTAAATAAAGGATCTTATCAGAGATCCGTTGCGGTCTCGAATTCATATAAGAATGGAAACAGCAACCCTAGTCGCCATCTTTATATCTGGTTTACTTGTAAGTTTTACCGGGTATGCCTTATATACCGCTTTTGGGCAACCCTCTCAACAACTAAGAGATCCGTTCGAGGAACACGGGGACTAGTTGAAGTAATGAGCCTCCCAGCATTCAATATTGGGAGGCTCATTACTTCAACGGAGATAATGAAAAATCATTTCTTAGTTGGAACTTTAGGCGGTTCTCGAAAAAAGATTGCGAAAAAAATAATCCCTAGAGTCGAGACTAATAAAAATGTATAAACCAATGCTTCCATAGATTCGATTGTGGTTTACAATTATAGCTTCCATACCTGTTTATTGGGGATTATTTCACTGATAAAGAAAGAGTAAAACGATTAAAGCAAGATTTCTCTGATCCCTAATGTCAAATCAAAAAAAGAGAGACGAAAAATACTAAAGCAATTTTGTATCAGACTGCTTGTCTTCTTGTAGTTGGATCCCCTAGTTTTTGGAATGCTCCAAATTCTACTTGAGAATCTAAATCTGGATCAATACCAGCAAAAACATCTCTGAACAAGGTTCTAGCCCCATGCCAAATATGTCCGAAGAAGAAGAGCAGGGCAAAGGAAGCATGTCCAAAAGTAAACCAACCTCTTGGGCTACTACGAAAAACACCGTCCGATTTCAAAGTAGCACGATCTAATTCAAAAATTTCACCCAATTGAGCACGTCTAGCGTATTTCTTCACAGTAGCAGGATCGCTATAACTGACTCCATTGAGTTCGCCACCATAGAACTCAACAGTTACACCTACCTGTTCGACGCTATATTTCGACTCTGCTCTTCTAAAAGGAACATCGGCTCTAACAATTCCATCTCCATCTATCAAAACGACTGGAAATGTTTCAAAAAAGGTAGGCATACGACGTACAAATAGCTCACGCCCTTCTTTATCTCTAAAGATTGGGTGTCCTAACCATCCAACAGCTATTCCATCCCCATTGTCCATTGAACCTGCCCTGAATAATCCTCCCTTTGCCGGATTATTGCCAATGTAATCATAAAAGGCTAATTTCTCAGGAATTTTCGACCAAGCTTCTGATAAGTTTTTATTTTCGGCCAGCCCGGCACTAACTCTTCGATATATTTCTTGCTGAAAGTATCCCTGATCCCATTGATAACGAGTGGGACCAAATAATTCGATCGGAGTAGTTGCTGAACCATACCACATAGTTCCGGCAACTACAAAAGCTGCAAAAAAGACAGCAGCGATACTGCTGGAAAGTACGGTTTCAATATTACCCATACGTAATCCTTTGTATAGACGTTGGGGCGGGCGGACACTAAGATGGAATAATCCCGCTAATATGCCCAATGTCCCTGCCGCAATATGATGAGAGGCTATTCCCCCTGGAACAAAAGGATCAAAACCTTCTACGCCCCATGCGGGATTTACTGCCTGGACTTTTCCGGTTAGTCCATAAGGATCAGACACCCATATTCCAGGACCATACAAGCCTGTTACATGAAATGCGCCAAAACCAAAGCAAGCCACCCCGGAAAGAAATAAATGAATTCCAAAAATCTTAGGCAAATCTAATGAAGGTTTTCCTGTACGTTCATCAGAAAAAATTTCTAGATCCCAATATACCCAATGCCAAATAGCTGCCAAAAAGCACAAGCCAGAAAACCCAATATGTGCCCCGGCCACACCTTCATAACTCCAAATACCGGGATCCGTTACCGCCCCCCCGGTAATACTCCAACCGCCCCAGGAATTGGTTATTCCTAAACGAGTCATGAACGGTATAACGAACATACCCTGTCTCCACATTGGATCAAGAACGGGATCGGAGGGATCAAAAACTGCTAATTCATATAGAGCCATCGAACCGGCCCAACCGGCAACCAGGGCCGTATGCATTATATGGACAGAAATCAACCGACCAGGATCATTCAATACAACGGTATGAACACGATACCAAGGCAAACCCATGGAAATACCCCTTTTTCAAATAAAAATAGACACTATGTAACTTTATTGCATTGGAAAAGACTATGATTATCAATGAACCCCTGTTCTGTTCAGTGGGTTATTTCGGAGCAAGGGTTAATATTTGTTCTATTCTATTGGTAATAATGGAACAATTATGTTTGTAGAAACAAAGCGAAACAGATTTATTTTATACCCGATAAGTACCAATATGCAATGGGGGTTGATACCCCTTTCTATGAGAAAATGCCGTCATATTTGTTCATCATTATAGACTTTAGTCGTAAGAATTTTACTTTAGTCATTCTATCGGCTTTTATGACCTTTTCTAATGTATTCTAAGCAGAATATATGATAAAGAACATCAACCTTTATCATATATGTTGATATTATGAAAAGAATAGCCCGATTATTACGTTTCCATATCAAAGTGACATATAGTACTTAATTTTTTTCTTTCAGTTAATGCCTATTGGTGTTCCAAAAGTACCCTTTCGAATTCCGGGAGATGAAGATGCAACTTGGGTTGACGTATAGTGCGACTTGTCAGATATAGTGGGTCATATGGGCTTTCCCCGTTCTCTTTCCCGATCGAGATATCCTGCCCTTCGCCCAAGAAAGAGTGATTGAATCATCAAAAATTTGGAGCGCGAAGTCCAACTAGATCCATTTGTAGGAGGATTCAGACTAATATTATCAATTAAAAAATTTTATGGTTGGCTTGGTTGAATCAAAAAAATGACATGAAGTATCCAGGCTCCGTTTAAACAAATCCCAATTGGTAATATATCGAAAATTACTGCTTGTATGAAAAATTTTTCCAAGTTCCTACGATTTTTTTTATATTTATAAAAATAAAAAATTATAATAATAATATAAATAATGGAATAGATATAGGACTCATCTGAACTTTACTCACTCGAATAGACTAGATGAATTCAATATGTCGAATATCCCATTTTTTTTGCAAAGGGATGAACTAAATGAAAAAAAAACAAAATCTTATAAAAACAAAATAAGCGGTATTAGACGCATTTGACCTATATGTGCAAATCAAAATCGAGCAGATTTTTACCCGGAGTAGAGCGTAAACCTAAAAGAATTAAAGAGGCCCCCTCAAGAACAAGAAAATAACATCGTGGTTTGCATGCGATCTCGATGAAACAATAAATCAACGAGCAGTTAGTTCGAAAAATTGACCTCTTACTATACCTATACAAATACTATTTGTTTATACATACTATTCTTTTTTTTTATAATTTTTTTTTATTTGGATATTCAAAAATAAAATTTTTGATTTCCTTTATTTAAATAGAATTTTCTACTCTTTCCTTTGTTATATTTTGTTTTGTATCTAAATATGGAGTCTTCTTACCTTTTTACTACGATTTACTATATTCATTAGATTCTCTTTTTTTATTTTTTTTAGTCGAAATAAGGAAAAACTCATATTTATTGAAAAATAGAAGACAAAACCCCCTCATTAGAAGTTAGAAGGAACTGCTATAAAAAAAAGAGGGCAGTAATCTACACATTGATTTTTTTCTTTTTCACATTTGTTTGAACCGTATGCATCAAAAGGTGCATGTACGGTTCCTAAGGGATACAATTTTACCCTAATCAACCGACTTTATCGAGCAAGATTACTTTTTTTAACCCAAGAGATTACGACCGAGATCTCGAATTATCTTGTTGGTCTTATCGTATATCTCAGTATAGAGGACCAGACCCAGGATTTATATTTGTTTATAAACTGTCCTGGCGGATGGGTATTGCCCGGAATAGCCATTTTTGATGCTATGCAACTTGTGCTACCAGATGTATATACAATCTGCATGGGAATAGCCGCTTCAATGGGATCTTTTATCCTGGTCGGAGGAGAAATTACCAAACGTTTTGCATTCCCTCACGCTTGGCTTTGGCGCCAATGAGTTTTTTTATTTGAGAAAAAAAGACTATGCCTTCACCACAAGAAATATCAAGATATATTATGAGTATTGTTAAGTAAAAATAGTAAAAATAGCATGGCACTTTGAATTCGATATGCAAAATTTTGTTAGTTTTTTTTTCAAACCATTAGATTATGTATCGAGAGAGGAGTATGAGATAAAGGGCCCGGTTTTTTTATACGGAGTCCGTTTCAGCGTCACAAACTTTTTGTTTTTATACCAAAAGACTCTTAATCCTAACCTAACAATATTTATGTGTGAAAGAGTCCGAAAATAAAAAAAATTCCTTATTTCGGATCAAAAAGAAACTTTGGGATTGCTGAATTACAGACGAAATGAACCATAAAGCAACGGAACCATCATAGTATTTTGAACTCGCGAAAAGAAGGGTGGTAATTGGATGATTTACTGATCTGGATCTGATCGATTCTATTTTTATTCGATGGAAGAGAAAAGTAAATTCCATTGTCGAGCCGTATGCAATGCGCAAAAGATGACGATGCACGTACGGTTATTCAAGTTTAGTGTTATTCCTTATCTTTTGTCTTCGCCTCATCATGCAAGATAGAGGAACCTTCTTTTTGTTATACCATCAGGGTAATGATCCATCAACCTGCTAGTTCTTTTCATGAGGGATCAACGGGAGAATGTATGATGGAAGCGGAAGAACTATTGACTTTGCGAGAAACACTCACAAAGGTTTATGCACAAAGAACAGGTCAACCCTTTTGGGTTCTAACCGAAGACCTGGAAAGGGATGTTTTTCTGTCAGCAAAAGAAGCCCAAGCTCACGGAATTATTGATCTTATAGCGAATGAAGGAGTAGAAATAGTAAAGAAGGACAAATGGAAAGAGCCAAAGTAGTCAAATTCACAAATCCATATTTTCGCTTTTGACTTTCCTGGGTAATATTTTATATAACTAGAAATAATTCATACTCATTAGGTTAGGATTGATCTAAACCAGTCCCTTATGTAAATCATTCAACATGCCAACAATTAAACAACTTATTAGAAACACAAGACAGCCAATCAGAAACGTCACAAAATCCCCCGCTCTTCGGGGATGTCCTCAGCGCCGAGGAACATGTACTAGGGTGTATGTGCGACTCGTTCAATTTATGAGCTGGGCTAACAAAACAAAAAAATTCCCAGTATCAATGATCGTTACCAGCGAATAGGATAAAATGGAAGAACTCTGGTCACTAACGAAAACAAGATCTCCCATATCCATCTATTGCGCATGAAATTTATGGTTCCCTCGGTGTAATCCCGATTAGCTCGATTTAAGATGAGAAGCAAGTTCCCATTGGTAGCAAATGCTATACATTAAGCGGGAAAGTACTATTTTTAAAGAAAAAAGATTATGCTCCCATTTTTGCAAAACGGACTAACAGGGTCAGCTATCCAGCTAACCTTCAAAACTAAATACCGTTACTGTATAGGCGGATCTCGTTGTGAAAGACCTATTACTGGATAATTCATGGGTAGAGCCAAAGATTTTGAATTGTACAAGTTACCAATAACGTTGACTAAACGAAGTAAAAGGCTCCGGTGTATAGAGAGGACCTCACCGTTTAAGAAGTAACCATAGAAACGAAGGAACCCACTATTTCTTTATTCATCTAGATTGACTACGTTTTTTTGATACCTAGTATCAATCCAATTTATTCTTTCATTTGGAGTTGAGGCGAAATGCCTCGAAAAAAAAGAATAAATCGTGGTCGGGAAGGTTATAGTAGCAAAAGCCATTGGAATTTTTTTTATACATTGGAAAAATCCGTTTTGTTATTACCAGTGAGGAAAGAAGAAATAACTCAAAGAGAAATAAAATCAATTAGTTATTTAGCAAAGTTTCATTTATTCAATGACCAGAGTTAGACGAGGATATATAGCTCGGAGACGTAGAAAAAAAATGCGTTTATTTGTATCAAGCTTTCGAGGGGCTCATTCAAAAACTATTCGTATTATTGCTCAACAGAAAATAAGAGCTTTGTTTTCGGCTCATCGAGATAGAGATAAGAAAAAGAGAGATTTTCGCCGTTTGTGGATTACTCGGATAAACGCAGCAATTCGTGAACCCGAAAGGGGCATATACTATAGTTATAGTAAATTTATAAACGATCTGTACAAGAGGCAGTTGATTCTTAATCGTAAAATACTTGCACAAATTGCTATATTAAATAGCAATTGTCTTTATAGTATTTCCAATGAGATCATAAAAAAAGAAGATTGGAAAAAAGCATCCGAAATTTTTTAAACAAAGTTCCCCGGAGAAGGAACTCCGGGAAGGGAAGATAGAATAGAAATGAGTCCGAAAATGAAAAATTAAATAATACAATAAAGTAGTCAAAATGCGCAAAGGCATTCAATATCAATAAAAAAAACGTCTTCCTCGATTTTTCTTCCGAGAGAACAAAAAATCCGGATTATTCTAATTTTAAAAAATTTTTATTTTTAAAGTAAACCTATTGTTTTTTTGTTCGAAAACCTCGAAAACCCGCAGTTTTAACGGCCGACTTGGCTCTTTCAAATTGTTTCTCGTTATTAAGAAAGGGTAACAAAGATAGAATACGAGCTTGTTTTATAGCAATAGTAATTAATCGTTGTTGTTTCAGAGTCAATCTATTCACGCGCCTAGATAATATTTTTCCCTGTTCACTAATAAATCGACTAATTAAACTCATGTTTCTATAATCAATTCGGTCCCCCGACTGGAGCGGGGGCAAGCGCCTGCGAAAAGGCCGCTTAGGTTTAAGGAAGGATCGCTTGGATTTATCCATGGTTTGTTTAGTATTTATTTATTCCTTATAATATAAAAAATATTCTACCGAAAATCCTAGTTTGGTCGGATCTAAAAAAAAGAAATTAGAAATAGGATTTGGTTTTTTTATTCTTTTCTTTAATTTGAATTTGTTTATTTTATATATGTTATCCTTAATCCTTATTTATATATATCTTTTTTTTTATATGCGTATGCGCCGATCGGCTATATTATTATATATATATATATAATAATATAGCTTCGAGTCCGGAATCCTTTTTTTATATCTTCTATATTGTTGAATATTCTTTCTTTTTTTTTTTTTTACTAATAGAATTCTATATCTATATATTAGAATTCTTATTTATTGCCTTATTTATTGCATAGAATAATATGTATGTTTTTTATTCCATTTTTATGCATATAAGTAAATATATGTGTATAATACATGTCCTTTTGTACTCGTGCTTTAAAAGGCGATACACAGATGCTCGGCTCGATCTATTTCTTTATCTCTCCATGAATTGTATGCTTGGAACAGTAGGGACAGAATTTTCTCAATTCCAACCGACTGGGTGTGTTGCGTCGATTCTTTTGAGTAATATATCGGGAAATACCCCTTGGTTTCTTATAAGCATTCTTTCGAACACAACTAGTACATTCCAAAATAACGCTTACTCGGACATCTTTACCCTTGGCCATGAACCCCCTTTTTATGTTTTTATGTGTGAATTTTTTATTCAAGCAACTCTTTTTTTTTCGACCCAAAGCGGAAATAAAGAAAAAATAGAAATTGCTAACTAGAAATACACTTCAAAAAATTTCGTTGCAGTAAATAGAGGAATATTCAATATTAATAGTAAATAGAATTCAATTCTAATTATAAGAAAGAATACATAATCCAACGATTTCTAACTATATATTGTATTGTTAGGACTAATATTTATCTTTAGAGTTCGAAATCCACTTTTCCTCTAACTATATTTCTAATCGCAGTACAGTATTCCATTTAAGTCTCGTGTATGAGACTTTTGCCCTCGATCCGCATTTTAATTTCAGTTCTCACTCTTTTTTTTTTAATTGAATTTGAGCTTGCGCCCAAGCTTTGCTGAGGTTGAATCCTTTTTTCTTTCTCCCTTTAACCTTCTATTTGAAAAGGGAGAAAGGGCGGGGAATTAGTCACAGATAGTGGATCCTTTTTCTAATCTTCGTTCCCCCCGTACCGTGTTAATAACTAAAATTAAAAAAAGGGGAATGTTAACGCATCCGGGAAAAAACGATTGATTTCTATCAATAGACCCGCTAAAGATCCGAACCACAAAGTACTTAGTACCGGTGCCACGGAGAGATATGTTTTTAGATCTCGCATTGAAAATCCTCCTTCTTTTTTTCTTTATTTATATATTGTAACACATAAGAATAATACATATATAATAGATGATCAGATGCGTATGTATTTAAAAAGAAAAACTACTTGTATTTGTACACGAAATTCCTAAAGCAAATGAAAATGTACAACAATCCGGTAGATAAGATTTTCTACCTTTATTTTAATTTCAGTTTAAAAAACTAAAAAGATGCATCTTTCCTACTGCTCTAAAAGCCCTTTTTTACTTGACAGCGTATATGTATCCAAAGACTTTTATATATATTATAGCTATATCTATTATATATGATATTATGATATGAAAAAAAATGGCAAAATCTATTGTGTATCTAACTATGAGAAATAGTGATGTGGAAAAAAAGAAAAGGATTATTTACAATAACACTGTAAACCTATTAAAAGGGATGTAGCGCAGCTTGGTAGCGCGTTTGTTTTGGGTACAAAATGTCACGGGTTCAAATCCTGTCATCCCTACCTATTACTTTTACTCTGAAAAGTAAAGAGGAATTAATTGAGATCTATGAAATCGATTCAAATTGGACATATCTAATATGTCGTTTTTAGAATAGTATTCTAATAATATATAATAATAATTAATATAATATATATAGCATATTATAGTAGTACTTATAGTAGCACATAATACTATATATACATATAAATATCCATATAACAAATTAGAACTATAAATTTGATACTTATATATATGTTATATATGTGATATGCATGCAGGATATAGTATTGGGTTACAAAAGGAATCCTTTTCTTTTTTTTTTTTCTTTACTGTCTGTGATAAGAAAGCGCTCTTAGTTCAGTTCGGTAGAACGTGGGTCTCCAAAACCCGATGTCGTAGGTTCAAATCCTACAGAGCGTGATTCCATTCTTGTTAATTCTAATTAGACTGAAATCATTTTAGAAAAATCGAAAATTGACCTCCTGTGGCTTAAAGAAAGGAGGTCAATCAAAAAAATTTGTTAACGAATCAAAGGTCCAACTGATCACCACGCCTATATTGTAAATATGCAGTTACGAATAATCCAGCCAAAGTAATAGGAATCAAACCTAAGACGATTCCAAATAGAAGTACTTCAATCATTTCAATTTGTTTGAAAGGAAAAGGGGGAGGTAATATCTATCCCTAAATTTTAATCCTAATTGTCCACGAATCTCAATAACCGTAATTTTAAAATTGTCGCAATAAAAAAAAGTAAAGAGCTATAACGAACTTAAAAAAAACATGAAATCCTACAGAAAGCTTTTTTTCTGATTATGAATTGTTGATTCAATTTATTTCAAATAAGTCGTATCTTGCTCAGACCAATAAATAGAGCTGAGGTTATTGTTAAAGCTGCTAGTAGAAAACCGAAATAACTAGTTATAGTAGGCATGAAGGAGCTAAATCAAATATGTTTTTTTAGACTTTTTATACATATATTTATAAAGCACTTACCTAAGTTGACATTTTTTGTGAAAGATAGGAACGAAAAAAAGAAAAAATCCCAATTGAATTGAAAGAATAAGTTCAATTTATTCCTCAATCATTACATTATAGTTATATCTATAACTAAGAAAGATAAAGGAAGAGAGGTAGAAAAAGAAATCGACTCATTGTCTGCTACATCTACAAATTTCGTGATTTTGAATCAACAGATTTTTTGAGCAACTCTTGGGAGTAACCTAATAAAACGAAATAAGAACTATGTCATGTAACTTTGTTAAAAAAACTCTCAATATCGAAGAAGAAAACGGGAAAAGCATTTCTAATTTGAGCATATCCTTTTTTTATGATAAGAAACAGGATATCAAGACGATCACGCAAAAAAAAGAAATTTTTGATTTTAGTTCAAATCGGTTTTAAGATGATTCATTCTGATTATCTTTATTTTTGGTTCTACATTTTGTCTTTCCGTATTTTTTATTAAATCTCATACCTGTAGTTAGAGCAAGACAGAACCCTTGGATCTAATACAGGAATGCATGCCTCACGAATGTTGATTCATTTCTTACAATTTTTGTATTCTTTGTTTTTTTTTCATCGAATACTATCTCCTACCTACTACTATTAGTTGGTACTAGACGACTAATGAAATCTTTAAAATGAAAAAGGAAGAGTTCGAGGTTTCGTGTCTAATTGTCTAATTGAATTGTGGAAATATAATACTCTCTTTGATTTGATGAATTTTTAGAATTCAATTAGAAACCAACGTAGCAGATTGATACCTTACCCGATTTCCGTTTCTAGTACGAAGCCAATAATGAAGAGAACCTTTATACTATTTTTTCTTTAG